ACCATGCCAAATGTGTCCGAAAAAGAAGAGCAAAGCAAACGAAGCATGCCCAAAGGTAAACCAACCCCTTGGACTGCTACGAAAAACACCATCGGATTTCAAAGTAGCACGGTCTAATTCAAAAATTTCACCCAATTGAGCACGTCTAGCATATTTTTTCACAGTAGCAGGGTCACTATAACTGACTCCATTTAGTTCGCCGCCATAGAACTCAACAGTTACACCTACTTGTTCGACACTATATTTTGATTCTGCCCGTCTAAAAGGAACATCAGCTCTAACAATTCCGTCCCCATCGACCAAAACAACTGGAAATGTTTCAAAAAACGTCGGCATACGACGTACAAAAAGTTCATGCCCCTCTTTATCTCTAAAGATAGGATGTCCTAACCACCCAACAGCTATTCCATCCCCGTTGTCCATTGAACCCGCTCTGAATAATCCCCCTTTTGCCGGATTATTACCGATGTAATCATAAAAAGCTAGTTTTTCAGGAATTTTAGACCAAGCTTCAGATAAACTTTGATTTTCGGCTAAGCCAGCACCAATTCTTCGATATATTTCTTGTTGGAAGTATCCTTGATCCCATTGATAGCGCGTCGGACCAAACAATTCAATCGGGGTAGTTGCTGAACCATACCACATAGTTCCAGCAACTACAAAAGCTGCAAAAAAGACAGCAGCAATACTACTGGAAAGGACGGTTTCAATATTTCCCATACGTAACCCTTTGTATAGGCGTTGGGGCGGACGAACACTAAGATGAAATAGGCCTGCCAATATGCCTAAGGTCCCTGCTGCAATATGGTGAGATGCTATTCCTCCCGGAACAAAAGGATCAAAACCTTCCACACCCCACGCTGGATTTACGGCCTGTACCCTTCCAGTTAATCCATAAGGATCGGACACCCATATTCCAGGGCCATACAATCCTGTTACATGAAATGCACCAAAACCAAAGCAAGCCACCCCTGAGAGAAATAAATGAATTCCAAAGATTTTAGGCAAATCCAAAGAGGGTTTTCCTGTACGTTCATCAGTAAATATTTCTAGATCCCAATACACCCAATGCCAGATAGCTGCCAAAAAACACAAGCCAGAAAACACAATATGTGCCCCGGCCACACCTTCGTAACTCCAAATACCCGGATTCGTTACAGTCCCTCCTGTGATACTCCAACCGCCCCACGAATTCGTTATTCCTAAACGAGTCATGAAGGGTATAACGAACATACCCTGTCTCCACATTGGATCAAGAACAGGATCAGAGGGATCAAAAACGGCTAATTCGTATAGAGCCATCGAACCGGCCCAACCAGCAACCAGAGCTGTATGCATTATATGGACAGCAATCAAACGACCCGGATCATTCAATACGACGGTATGAACACGATACCAAGGCAAACCCATGGAAATACCCCTTTATCAACGAAAAATAGACACAATGTAACTTTATTGCATTGAAAAAAGCTATGCTATGGACCCCTTTTTTAGGGGATTCTCTCGGGGAAAGCATTAATATTTGTTTGATGCTTTGCGTAATAATTACTTTTAGTAATAATGAAACTTTTTTGTTCGTAGGAACAAAAAGAAGCAGATCTATTCTATACCCGATAAGTAACAATACGCAATGGTAAGGGGTTGATACCATTTTATATGGGTGAATCTATATATATTTGTTCATCATTCAAAGGACTCGTTTGGAAGAATTTTCCTTAATTCATTTTGTCTTCTTTTTTTTTTTTATTTTATGAACTTAGTTAATCTATGGATAAAATGGGATAATAAAATCAATAGCATTAGGCCACTAAACCCACTGTTACGCTTTCACATCAAAGTGAGATATAGTACTTAATTTTTCTTTTATTTAATGCCTATTGGTGTTCCAAGAGTACCCTTTCGAAGTCCTGGAGAGGAAGATGCATTGTGGATTGACGTATAGTGCGACTTGTCAGATATATTGGGCATACGGTATTTCCCCGTTCTCTTCCCCGATCGAGATATTCCCTCTTTCGCCCGAGAAAGATTGATTCAATTATCAAAAATTTGGAGCGTGAAGTGCAATTAGATCCATTTTTTAGGGAGGGTATACGGATTAATATTATCAATTAGAATAATTTATGGTTGGCTTGGTTAGACCAATTAAATGAAGTATCCAGGCTCCGTTTAGAAAAAAACCAATTGGTAATAAATGTATTTAATATATTTATGATTACGACTTAATATCATATTTATATCATATTTTAGTTATTTCGATTTATTTAGATATTTAGAAATAAAAGTGATGCTAATCAATCGAGTAATATGATGAATGCGTTGAATATTTGTTGGAAGACATGAAATGAATAAAAAAAAATAGGGAAGTCGTAGCAAAAGGACGTGGTATTGGGGCATTTGTCCTATATGTACAAATCCAAATCGGGCGGATCTTTACGCGGAGTAGAGCATAAACCTAAAAAAATTGAAGAAGCCCAGTCAGGAACAAGAAAATTACATCGCGATTAAAATTGTATCTCGATGAAACAATACATCAATGAGAAGTTAGTCAGATAAGCTTAGCAATTTTTTTAGATAAACAAAACAGGCCAAAACTCATCTTTCGTGAAAAATGAAAGAAAAGTCCATTTTATCTATTTTATTTTTATTAAGTTAAGTTATAAGTTAAAAACCTGTTATGAAAAAAAAAGCTAGAATCTACACATTGATTCTCTTTTTTCATGATTTTTGTTGAACCGTATGCATCAAAAGGTGCATGTACGGTTTCTAAGGGATACCATTTTATCCCAATCAACCGACTTTATCGAGAAAGATTACTTTTTTTAGGCCAAGGGGTTGATAGCGAGATCTCGAATCAACTTATTGGTCTTATGGTATATCTCAGCATAGAGGATGATACCAAAGATCTTTATTTGTTTATAAACTCTCCTGGCGGGTGGGTAATACCCGGAGTAGCTATTTATGATACTATGCAATTTGTGCGACCAGATATACAGACAATATGCATGGGATTAGCCGCTTCGATGGGATCTTTTATTCTTGTCGGAGGGGAAATTACCAAACGTCTAGCATTCCCTCACGCTCGGCGCCAATGAGTTTTTTATTTGATTTGAGAGAAAAAAGAAAACTATGCCTTCGCTCTATATGAATATTTAAGTAATAATAGCATGGCACTTCGAATTCGATATGAGAAATGTTTTTTATTTAAACCGTTAGATTACGTATCGAAAGAGTAGTATGAGATAAAAAGGCATTTTCGAGTTTAGTCAATCCGTCGGGAGGCCTATTTCAGCGTCACAAACTTTTTTGTTTTCACACCAGGGGGCTAACAATATTTAGGTTATAAAAGAATATAAAAATAAATCTTGTTTTTTTATTTGAAAAAAAAAAAAGAAACTTTGGGATTGCTAAATAACAGACGAAATAAATATATAAAGCAACGGAACCATCATAGTATTTTTATAGTATTTTTGAACTACTACAAAAGGAAGGGCGGTTATTGGATTATTTACCAACCTGAGTCTGATAGACTCTATCATTTTTTTTTCTATTTCTTCAATGTAAGTAAGGTAAAAGTAAATTCCATTATAGAGCCGTATGCAATGCGCAAAAAATGCCTGTACGGTTGTTCAATTATATCTTTTTTGATTAGTCTTTATCTACTCACCTTTCACTTTCATTATGCGAGTATAGAAGAAACATTTTTTATGTTATATCATAGATTATATCATCAGGGTAATGATCCATCAACCCGCTAGTTCTTTTTATGAGGCACAGACGGGAGAATTTGTCTTGGAAGCGGAAGAGCTGCTGAAGCTGCGCGAAACCATCACAAGGGTTTATGCCCAAAGGACAGGCAAACCCTTATGGGTTGTATCCGAAGACATGGAAAGAGATGTTTTTATGTCAGCAACAGAAGCCCAAACTCATGGAATTGTTGATCTTGTAGCGACTGAATAAAAAAAAACAAGGATTTCACATGAATTCGTGATTTGATATTTTATCTTCTTACCGAATTTACTATTCTATTTATATCTATTACTATTCTATTTATAAATTTCTTAATATAGAAATTTATAATATAGAAAAAAAAAGAATTTCTAAGGATCCGGTTAAGATCGATCTAAACCAGCCCATTATATATATATGATTCAACATGCCAACTATTAAACAACTTATTAGAAACACAAGACAGCCAATCAGAAATGTCACGAAATCCCCCGCTCTTGGAGGATGTCCTCAGCGACGAGGAACATGTACTAGGGTGTATGTGCGACTCGTTCAGACCGTGGACTAGGATAAAAGAAAGAAAACAATTGATCCAGTATCACCAATCCGTACCAGTGAGTAGGATAGAATGGACGAACTCCATTGAATATTCAATAACTTAAAAAAAAAGATCTATCCTTCGATTGGGGTATCAAATGTATGGTTCCCGTTGGTGCAAATCCAATCACCTCAATTTTAAATTTAAGATGAGAAAGGATTCCCCATTGATAGCAAATGGTATTCATTAAGCAGGGGAAATCTTATTTTAAAAAGTCAAAATTTTAGGCCTTATTCTTGAAACAACGGACTAATAGGGTCAGCTACTCAGCAAATCTTCATAATTAAATACCGTTACTGTATAAATAGATCTCGTTGTGAAAGACCTAGTACTAGATAATTTTTGGTAGAGCCAAAGGATGTGAACTGTACAAGTTAACAATAACATTCATTAAATGAAGGAAGGGCTCCGGTGTATAGAGAGGACCTCGCCGTTTAAGAAGTAACCATAGAAACGATGGAACCCACTAGAATCTATTTTTATTTATTACTTTTTATTTACTATGTGTTTTTGATACCTAGTATCAATACAATTTTTATTTCTATTTTATTTCTAGGCGAAATGCCTAAAAAAAAAATCGTGGTCGGGAAGGTTAGAGTAGCAAAAGCCATTGGAATTTTTATTTTATACATTGGAAGAATCCGTTTTGTTATTAATAGACTAGGACACGGGAAGGGAATAACTGAAAGAAAGGAAATCAATTAGTTATTCATCAAAGTTTCATTTATTCAATGACCAGAATTAAACGAGGGTATATAGCTCGAAGACGTAGAACAAAAATCCGTTTATTTGCATCAAGTTTTCGCGGGGCTCATTCAAGACTTACTCGGACTATTACTCAACAGAAAATAAGAGCTTTGGTTTCGGCTCATAGGGATAGGGGTAGACAAAAGAGAGATTTTCGTCGTTTGTGGATCACTCGTATAAATGCAGTAATTCGAGACAATAAAGTATACTTTAGTTATAGTAGATTAATAAACAATCTGTACAAGAAACAGTTGCTTCTTAATCGTAAAATACTTGCCCAAATAGCTATATTAAATAAGAGTTGTCTTTATATGATTTCCAATGAGATCATAAAATAAAGAGATTGAAAGGAATCCGTTGGAATGGTTTAAACGGAGTTCCCTGGAAAATGAACTCTGGGAAGGTAGAGTAGAAATTAGTATAATAAAATATGAAATCGTCATCAAAATGAAGAAACACGTTCAATAAAAAGTATTTCTTATACTTCCCCTATTTTTTTTTTTCAAATGACACGACAATCAAATCTGGATTTCCTATTTTTAGAAAAAATAGCGTCAATCCACATTTGAGTTTGGATTGGAATTTTTTTGATTCAATTCAAGAGTCATCCTATTTTTTTCTGGTTCGAAGACCCGGAGTTCTAGTGGTTGACTCGCTTCTTTCAAATTGTTTCTCATTATTAAGAAAAGGTAACGGAGATAAAATACGAGCTTGTTTTATAGCAATAGTAATTAATCGTTGTTGTTTTAAGGTCAATCGATTCACTCGTCTAGATAATATTTTTCCTTGTTCGCTAATAAATCGACTAATTAAACTCATGTTTCTATAATCAATTCGATCCCCCGATTGAATCGGAGGCAAACGCCTACGAAAAGATCGCTTGGATTTCAGAAAGATTCGCTTGGATTTATCCATGGTTTGTTTATTCCTTATCCTAAAGAAAAGACCCGAATCCTATTTCTTAATTATCCATCACAGTTGATCTGATCGAAATAGGATTTGGTTTGTTTATATTTAAATTAATATATATTAGATATATCTAATATGTCATTTTTAATCTTCCTTGGAACGGAAAACTGACACACGAGCGACCGGTTCGATCTATTTCTTTATCTCCCCGTGAATCGTATGTTTGTAACAACAGGGACAGAATTTTTTCAATTCCAATCGACTAGGCGTATTATGTCGATTCTTTTGAGTAATATATCTGGAAATGCCCGTTGATTCCTTATTAACACGATTTCGAACACAACTGGTACATTCCAAAATCACCGTTACTCGGACATCTTTACCCTTGGCCATGAGCCTCCTTTGGTTTTTGATTCATTCAATTCTTTAATTTTCCGATCCGAAATGAGGAAGAAGAAAGGAACAAAAAAAACAGGTAACTCTAAATCTAATTATGAAAGAAAGATTTCGTTGCAATAAATCAATATAAATCAATATAGTAAAAATAACAATATAGTAATAAATTAAGTAATATAATGATTTCTAGCTATATTACTAGATTTAGAATTTTAAATTGCCGAACAGCATTTCATTTTTATTTAAGTATCTTGTATGATATTGTTGCCCCAACCATCACATTTCACTCTATTTTTTATTAATTTTATTAAAATTTGAGCCTGGCCCGAGTTACTAGTTTCAACGAGGGGAACCCCCCCCCCTTTTTTTTTTCGAATATATATTCGAAAAAAAAAAAGAAGGGAAGGGATTAGTTACAGATATTTGATTCTATCTCTAATCCTTTCCCCCCCCTACCATAGCAATAACAAGAATTAAAAAAAGGGGAATATCAACGCATCCGGAAAAAAACGATTGATCTCTATCAATAAACCTGCTAAAGATCCGAACCATAGAGTACTTACTACCGGTGCCACGGAGAGATATGTTTTTAGATCTCGCATTTTAAATTCTCCTCCTTCTTTATTATTTCTAATATATAATGGTAATACATATATAACCAGATGGTAATACATATATAACCAGATGTGTATATGTACTTAATGATTGGCCACTTTTATTTATACGCGGAATCCCTAATTCAAGTTGAAATGTACAAAATAAATTGTACTCTTTTATTTAATCTTAAAAGAAATAAATATGCGCCTTTAGGCTAGAAATTTGCGAAAAATACTCATTTTTTTACAGGATCTCATATTTATTTCATACTTTAATATAATAGAAATAGAATAGAAGTCCTTTACTATTTTTATTTAGTATAATTCTATTTATTTGAAACCAAAACGAAGAAATGACAAGATATTTATCTATATCAATGGAAGAAATAAAGATATGGAAAACAAAACCGGGATTCTCTACAATGACACTGTAGACCAATTGAAAGGGATGTAGCGCAGCTTGGTAGCGCGTTTGTTTTGGGTACAAAATGTCACGGGTTCGAATCCTGTCATCCCTACCTATTACTT